GCACAATCAATATCTATTAGAACTCCCTTTACTTGCAGGAGTACATCTTGGATCTGTCGATTATGTTATGGCCGTAGCCCCACTCATGGCGACCTGGTCGAATTGGGAGAAGCAGTAGGTATTGTCGCGGGTCAATCTATTGGGGAACCCGGGACTCAACTAACATTAAGAACCTTTCATACCGGTGGAGTATTTACAGGCGGTACGGCGGAACATGTACGAGCTCCTGATAATGGAAAAATCAAATTCAATGAACATTTGGTTCATCCCACACGTACACGTCATGGCTATCCAGCTTTTCTATGTTATATAGACCTATATGTAACTATTGAGGGTCAAGATATTCTACATAATGTGAATATTCCACCAAAAAGTTTTATTTTAGTTAAAAATGATCAATATGTAGAATCCGAACAAGTCATTGCCGAGATTCGCGCCGAAGCATCCATCTTGAATTTTAAAGAGAGGGTCCGAAAACATATTTATTCTGACTCAGAGGGAGAAATGCACTGGAGTACCGCTGTGTACCATGCATCAGAATATACATATGGTAATGTTCATCTCTTACCAAAAACAAGCCATTTGTGGATATTATCAGGAGTTCCGTACAGATCCAGTATAGTCCCTTTTTCGCTCCACAAGGATCAAGATCAAATAAATATTCATTCTCTTTCTGTCGAACGAAAATATATTTCTAACCTTTCAGTGACTGATGATCAAGCGAAATACAAATTGTTTAGGTCGAATCCTTCTGGTAAAAAGGAGGGGGGGGTTCTTCATTATTCAGTACCTGATCGAATCATATGTAACGATCATTGTCATTTTATATACCCTGCTATTCTTGACGAGAATTCTGATTTATTGGCAAAGAGACGAAGAAATGGATTCATCATTCCATTACAATCGAATCAAGAAAAAGAACTAATATCCCGTTCAGGTATCTCGATTGAAATACCCCTAAATGGTCTTTTCCGTATAAATAGTATTCTTGCTTATTTCGACGATTCTCGATATAGAAGAAAGAGTTCGGGAATTACTAAATATGGGGCTATAGAGGCGGATTCAATCGTCAAAAAAGAGGATTTGATTGAGTATCGAAGAACAAACGAATTTCGGCCAAAATACAAAACGAAAATAGATCGATTTTTTTTCATTCCCGAGGAAGTGCATATCTTACCCGGAGCTTCTTCCATAATGGTACGGAACAATAGTATCATTGGAGTAGATACGCGAATTACTTTCAATATAAGAAGTCGAGTAAGCGGATTGGTCCGAGTGGAGAAAAAAAAAAAAAAAATTGAACTAAAAATATTTTCGGGGGATATCTATTTTCCTGGAGAGACAGATAAGATATCCTGGCACAGCGGTATCTTGATACCACCCGGAACGGGAAAAAAGAATTTTAAGGAATCAAAAAAATGGAAAAATTGGATCTATGTCCAACGGATCACACCTACAAAAAAAAAGTCTTTTGTTTTGGTTCGACCCGTAGTCACATATGAAACAGTGGACGGGATAAATTTAGCAAGGCTTTTTCCACAGGATCCCTTGCAGGAAAGGGACAATATGCAACTTCGAGTTGTCAATTATATCCTTTATGGAAATGGCAAATCAATTCGCGGAATTTCTCACACAAATATTCAATTAGTTCGAGCTTGTGTAGTATTGAATTGGGACCAAGAAAAAAAAGGTTCTTCTAGCGAGGAGATTCGCGCGTCCTTTGTTGAGGTAAGGATAAATGATTTGATTCGAGATTTCCTAAGAATGGACTTAGTGAAGTCCCCTATTTCGTATACCAGAAAAAGGAATGATCCGGCAGGGTCAGGATTGATCCCTGCTAATGGATCAGATCGCACCAATCTCAATCCTTTTTATTCCAATGCAAGGATTAAACAATCGCTTACTCGGCATCAAAGAACTATTCGTACGTTGTTGAATAGAAATAAGGAATGCCAATCTTTGATAACTTTGTCATCATCTAATTCTTCTCGAATAGGTCCATTCAACTGTTTGAAATATAATGTGACAAAACAATTCAATAAAAATAAAAGGGATCCGCTACTTCCAATTAGGAATTCGTTGGGTCCTTTAGGAATTGTCCCTAAAATTACGAATTTTTTTTCATTTTACTATTTAATAACTCATAATCAAATCTTGGTAAATAAACATTCGCTGCTTGACAATTTAAAACAGACTTTCCAAGAAGTACTCAAATATTATTTAATGGATGAAAATAGGAGAGTTTATAATCCAGATCCATTCAGTAACATGATTTTGAATCCATTAAATAGGAATTGGTATTTTCTCCATCACGATTACTGTGAAAAAATATCGACAATAATTAGCCTTGGACAGTTTTTTTGTGAAAATATATGTATATCTAAATATGCACCCCATCTAAAATCGGGCCAAGTTCTAATTGTTCATGTTGACTATTTAGTAATAAGATCTGCAAAGCCCTATTTGGCTACTCCAGGAGCAACCGTTCATGGCCATTATG